CCTTTCGTATAAAATCAAAGAACTAAGATATTCTTTCTATTGAGGAAATCCGTTTTGAGTCATTATCTATATTGAATTCCTGATCAATTGCTTTTTTCTATCTTTTTCTTATACATATTTTTACATATTTTATTATACATAATATATTTATACTATAATAAATATATACCTCTTAGTATAAATATATACCTTTACTTTTATTTTATTTAAATTATTTTATCTAAATATTAAATACTTTGTTTAAGTTTAAATTTTAATAGCTATTTAAAAAATTTCTATTATTTATTAGAATATTTCCAATTTATATTTTAATAATATAATAATATTTTTTTTTTATTAAAATAGAATAATATAATAAAAAAAATAATAATAATAAAGTTAAATAAGATTAAATAAATAAAAATCAAATGAAAAAAGAAAATAAAGAGAAGAAGGTGGATTTTTATCAATCTTTATTTCACGTGTTACATCACATAACAAATTTTCAATTTGGAATTAGGAGAGATGGCTGAGTGGACTAAAGCGGCGGATTGCTAATCCGTTGTACAAATTATTTGTACCGAGGGTTCGAATCCCTCTCTTTCCGCTTTCTCTGATCACTTGGTATTTTCGAATTCGAAAAGATTCTCATCCCTTGATTTTATCATAGTTAAATGTATGAAACAAATAAGATTATTAAGAATTAATTTATAAAAAAGCAAAAAAAAACTAGAAATTTTTTATTCCTCACGTCCAGGATTGCGTCCTGGATCATTAGATAAGAATCCAAAGATAAAAAGGGAAACAAAGAATATCACTACTGTGTAAACAAAGAGTTTGAGAGTAAGCATTACACAATCTCCAAGATCATTTTTTTTTTGAAAAAGGGGAATAGATTGCCTATTTTTTACCACATATACCATTTTTTTTGTTTTGACACCCCAAAAAATGAAAAATAAAACGAATTTATTTGTAATAAGATTTTGATTCATTCGTTACCCGAAATTTCTTGTCATATCAATAATTAGGTATTATGGAGTACCTAATAGTCCATACTCACTGGAAGGTCAGAACGGGGAAAAGGCTGATCCAAATTCATCGCTGCGGTTATTCATTCAATATACAAGAATTTATATTTTTGAATCGAGGGTTCGTAATGTAAGACTTATCTGATCTTATCAATTTTTAGAATTTTTTTATCAAATACATCATCAATTTAGCAGAGTATTAAAGATTTCATCGAAAACTTACAGCGGCTTGCCAAACAAAGGCTAAGAGAAAAAAGAGTAGAGGTATGACAGGCATAACATCTACGATTGGATTGAAAATGGCATAAGCTTCGGGCAATTTGGCGAAGAAAAAACTACTCGAATAAAGGACAGAATTAAGACAGATACCGATTAAACTAAAGATATTAAGCATAACAAGCATTTCGTTCTTGTGGATTAGATAATTTTGAGTTATTTTTATAAGGGAAAAATAAAAAAGGCAGATCAAGAAATCCTTCTTTTTCTTCGGTTCGGACTTTCCCAAATAAAAAATCCCTCCCCCCATTATCATTCTAAAATGAGAATATAAGGAATTCAACTTTCATACAATATCTTAATTGAATTCTATGTAATGATCAATGAATTTTTTTGATTCTATATCTACATGTCTTGAATCCTAGCAACAAAATATCCCATATGTTTTTGTGTATTTGGGTTGGGATTGACGAATAACCAATACCAATATTAGTGTTGATTAATATCGAATAGAAATCAAAATGGGGCGTGGCCAAGCGGTAAGGCAGCGGGTTTTGGTCCCGTTATTCGGAGGTTCGAATCCTTCCGTCCCAGATCGTTTTTCATGAAACGAAAGATGGGATCACACTGCATTCCACATGAAACAATAATTTGTTAAAGGGAAAAATCTTTTCTTATTAATTTTCAGAATGGTTCTAAGAATCATATCTGAGAATTCGTTTGGTTTCTCACAAACGGAATCAAGTGTCAAATGTGGGTAAAATTGAATATCTTTATTTTCATTCAATTCATATGATAGAATATGGGGTTAAATTAAATAAATTTGATCCTTGCTGACCCTTATCCGGATAAATACTTATTTATCCGTAGATAGAAATATTATATACCGGTTGAACCAATGACTATTCATGATTTTATATTGAATCAATTCCATACCGCTTTGAAATTTCAATTAGAGGAATGTTATGGTAAAACTTCGTTTGAAACGATGTGGTAGAAAGCAACGTGCGACTTGAAGGACATGGTCGGCTGTGGATTTTTACATCCGCCATCTTCTATAGTAATGAAGATGCTCTTGGCTCGACATAGTTTGTTCTGTTCTGCCCGGAACCTAATTTGTGTTGGGTTATAAGTAAATAGTACATGATGAAGCTCGAGAAGAAAGGATTGATTCATTTTTCAAGGGAAAGAATCTAGGGTTAGTGAAAATCAATAAGTTAGACCAACTCTGTAAGTATATCCTCACTATATATAAATTCTAAATCGAAAGGTTCAAATTCAGAACAAGTTTGAAAAGTCAAATTTTTCGAAATTGGTAAAACTATTTCGATGAAAAGTGTATCACAAGGGAATCAATCATTCGTATTCTATTTATATAGAAAGAAATAACAAAAAAAGGTATGTTGCTGCCATTTTGAAAGGAATAAGGATCCCCGAGGTAATGTCTAAACCCAATGATTTCACAAAGCAAGGATAAAGGATTCCGAAACAAGGAAACACTATTTTCAATTGTCTCAACAATTGGATCAGACTGAGGAATAAAAATAGATTCGAAATGAGACAAACAAAAGAGTTTAGAGACGGCTCAATAAATGTCTAAGGATTTTCTTGTCAGAATTACCCAACTTGAGTTATGAGTATGAATGAGATTTCTTCCTTTTTCTGTAAGTAAGAAGAAAAAAGTACTCAATTCAAATTATAGTAAAATTCATTATTTTATGGATCCACTTGCTATTATATACAGAAATTGGAATCATTTTTCTCGAGCCGTATGAGGAAAAAACCTCCTATACGTTTCTAGGGGGGGCATTGTTTATTTACATCTATCCCAATGAGCCATCTATCGAATCGTTGCAATTGATGTTCGATTCCGAAGAGAAGGAAGAGATCTTCGAAAAGTAGGTTTTTATGATCCGATAAAGAATCAAACTTATTTAAATGTTCCTGCTATTCTATATTTCCTTGAAAAAGGTGCTCAACCTACAGGAACTGTTTATGATATTTTAAAGAAGGCAGAATTCTTTAAAGAAAGAACTTTGAGTTAATTAAAGGAAAAAACAAAATTATTAAATAAATAAAATAAAGTAGGGAAGGGTAACTAGTATCTATCCTTGTGTAATTATTTCTATTTACACACCATTTTCCTTTTTCTTGCTTTATTCATATTTTGGTGGGGGAATTGAATTTAACAACAAACAAGGGGTTAAGCTTGCTTATCGTACTTTTATTGATTGAATAAACCGGGGATTTTTTATTTACCTTTTCCTTAATTTTTCCCATTCTAATTTCTTATTTATGTTGTGCCAATCCAACACAAGTCTTTATTTTATTTACTTGATTTACTTTCTCAACATTGCTTTTATATTGACAATGGTGTATCGAACAAATATAATTCGATCGTAGATAAATAGGGCTGTTTATCCCCACCCCATATTGGTTTTTTTTGTTTCCTTCACTCAAATGATGGGTTTGCCTTGCTGCATTTACTCTCATACAAGATGTATTTTCTTAGGGAAAATCAAAAAAGAATTTGATAAAAAATGGGTGGTCTGTCATAATTTTTACATTTCGATTAGGAATATTTTTAATCCGATCTGCTAATTTTGGTATTTTGTGTTTCTAATTGATCAGAAAATCCTTCTTTTCGATGTGTTGCTAGTTCAATGTTTTGATAGGGTCGTGCAGTGCAATTCAATTGATTTTTATATTTCGATCATATCTACATATCCTATTTATCCGGGTTGCTAACTCAACGGTAGAGTACTCGGCTTTTAAGTGCGACTATGATCTTTTACACATTTGGATGAAGCAACGAATTCGTCCAGACTATTGGTATAGTCTATAAGACCACGACTGATCCTCAAGGGTAATGAATGGAAAAAACAGCATGTCGTAATAAAATCAATTTATTATTTTATTAGATTTTCTATTTTATTAATTTATTTAATTTGAAATGAAAGTCAAAGTTAAAGTAGAACTTTGAGTTTATCCTTACCGAATCATTACAGTTCCAAAAGATTGTTTTGATTTTTGGAAGGGGACAAAAGAAATTCACATTTACAGTTGGGTCTAGTGAATAAATGGATAGAGCTCTATGGCTCCAATTCTGGTAAAATAAAAAGCAACGAGCTTATGTTCTTAATTGGAATGATTACCCGATCTAATTAGATGTTAAAAATGAATTAGTGCCTAATGCGGGAAAGAGTGGGTTCTCCTGTGAGTGAACCATTGATTTTTTCTTTTTTTTTTTTCAGAATCCTAATTATTCTTTATTATGGATTGTAGACGGATGTGTAGAAGAAACAGTATATTGATAAAGAGAATTTATTCCAAAGTCAAAAGAGCGATTGGGTTGCAAAAATAAAGGATTTTTTCTCCTGTTGTAATTATTATGAACATAAACCAATTGGATAGAAAAGGAAGGTAAAAAGATCTGTTGATTGGACTCCCTCTTTCTTTTCCGGGGTATATATTTTTTTCTTACTATACTATATACATAATACAATACATAATACCCTGTTCTGACCATATTGCACTATGTATGTATCATTTGATAAACCAAGAAAAACCTCCTGCCTCTGGCTCAAGTAGAAATGTAAATGGAAGAATTACAAGGATATTTAGAAAAAGATAGATCTCGGCAACAACACTTCCTATATCCGTTTCTTTTTCAGGAGTATATTTATGCGTTTGCTCATGATCATGGTTTAAACGATTCGATTTTTTACGAACCCATGGAAATTTTTGGTTATGACAATAAATCTAGTTCAGTACTTG